ATGAAACGGTGGCTAGGGTCAGCTAATCATAAGGATATTGGAACACTTTATTTACTTTCAGGGTTTTGGTCGGCGTTGATAGGGATCTGTTTAAGATTTCATATTCGTGTTAATTTAGCACAGCCGGCGGGCCTTTATGTAGAGGTGAGTCAGTTGTATAATGTAATTATTACGAGGCATGCGTTTATTATAATTTTTTTTTTTGTTATGCCAGTGATGATGGGGGGGTTTGGGAATTGGTTAATTCCGATTATAGTTGGGTGTGGTGATATAAGTCACCCTCGTTTAAATAACTTTAGTTATTGAGCTATTCCTGGTGCGTTGTTTATGGTATTTATATCAGCCTTGATTGAGGGGGGTGCGGGGACTGGATGAACCCTTTATCCTCCTCTTTCCGGTTGAATTTATCATAGAAGTCCGGCGTTGGACATAGTCATTCTTTCATTACATATTGCTGGGTTTGGGTCAATGATAAGATCTTTAAATTTTATATGTACGATAATTACAAGTCGTTTTTACGCTATGATTCCGGAGCGGATGCCTGTATTTTGTTGGTCAATGTTTGTTACATCTTGATTGTTACTATTTTCTTTGCCTGTATTGGCTGGGGGGTTGACAATGCTTATCACCGATCGTCATATTAACACTTCTTTTTTTCGGCCTCAGGGGGGTGGTGATCCTTTGTTATTTCAGCATTTGTTTTGGTTTTTTGGACACCCGGAGGTTTATGTGTTGATTTTACCAGGGTTTGGTATTATTAGTCATGCGATTATTAAAAGAGGAGGCAAGCTTCGTGTTTTTGGGTTAGCCGGGATAATTTATGCCATACAGTCGATTGGTGTGTTAGGGTTTATTGTTTGGGCCCATCACATGTTTACGGTGGGGATAGATGTGGATAGACGGGCGTACTTTACAGGAGCGACAATAGTTATTGCTGTTCCTACTGGAATTAAAGTATTTAGTTGATTAGCAACCCTTCATGGAAGATATATAATTCGATTTACGGCGACGTTTTGATGAATTTTAGGGTTTTTGTGTTTGTTTACTATGGGTGGGTTGACGGGTGTAATTTTATCTCATGGAAGATTAGATGTTGCTATACATGACACTTATTTTGTTGTTGGTCATTTTCATTATGTATTATCCATAGGTGCGGTATTCTCTATTTTTGTTGGTTTTCATAATTATTTTCCTTTGTTCTTTGGGGTTGTTCCTCATAAGCGTTTTTCTAAAGGTCATTTTTATTTGGCGTTTTTAGGTGTGAATATGGCGTTTTTACCTCATCATTTCCTAGGATTGAGAGGGATGCCTCGTCGGTATGTTGATTATGCGGATTGTTATTTTATGTGACATAAAATTTCGAGGTGGGGGTCTTTATTGGGGATGACAGGTACGCTAATGTTTTGTTTTATTTTATGGGAGACATATTATAGTCGTCGGGGTGTCGTTTTTGGTAATTACCTTCCTTCAATGTTTGAATGAATATACACTAAAGAAAAAGTGCCGATAAAACGCCATCGGCCGGGAGATGTTCCATTTAGGCACATATTTGAGATCCCTAAAAAAAAAAATTTCTAGAGCAAGAACAGGGGAATAAAAAAATTGGGAATGGGGATGGGTGTTGTGTTTTGGGCTTTACTAATGTTTGTGTTCAGGGTTGTCAGGGTTGTGGGGATGTGAGTTATTTGAGGTCGAATAGTGTGTGTAGAGGTAAAAGTAGTCGGTGTGAGTGCGGAAATATTAGATGTATTAATGGTTTTAGATGTGGTAAGGTTGAGTTTTATGTCTTTGGTTTTTTTTATTTCATCTTGTGTTTTGTTTTATAGTGTTAGTTATATGGGCAGGGATGAAATAAGGTCTCGTCTTGTTGGATTGATGGTGGTGTTTGTTTTTTCAATAGTTCTGTTAATTTTATTTCCTTCTCTGTTGGGGTTGATTCTTGGATGAGATGGTCTTGGTCTTTCTTCGTTTCTTTTGGTTGTTTTTTATCAAAATGATAATGCGCTTGCGTCAGGGATAATTACTGCTTTAAGGAATCGGATTGGGGATGGATTGTTAATTACTAGAATGGGGATGTGTTTGGGAAGTGGTCATTGGAATAGGTTTTTTGAAATAAGATGATTAGTTGGAGTTTTTGTTGGATTGGCAAGGATCACAAAAAGAGCGCAGGTGCCTTTGCGTGCGTGGCTGCCAGCAGCTATGGCGGCACCTACTCCTGTTAGATCATTGGTTCATTCTTCTACTTTAGTGACGGCTGGTGTCTATCTTTTGTTGCGGTATGGTGTTGTGGCAGAGATAGCCGATATTTTATTGGTATTAAGGTCTATAACTTTGATTTTAGGCGGTGTTAGTGCATTATTTGAGGGCGATGTTAAAAAGGTTGTGGCGCTGTCTACTTTAAGGCAGTTGGGAATGATAGTGTTTGTGGTGAGGTTGGGATTTAAAGTGTTTTGTTTATTTCATTTATATATGCATGCGCTTTTGAAGGCGTCTTTGTTTTTGGCGGTTGGTGCTATTATTCATGCACGTAATGAGCAAGATATTAATTTTTTAAGAGGGAGGATTCTTGATAGGCCTGGTAGAAGGGCTGTGGTTGTAGTTTCGTGTGGTGCTTTGAGTGGAATTCCGTTTTTGTGCGGTTGATTTTCAAAGGATGTAATTTTGGAGGTATTGTTGGGAGGGGTTAGTTGGGTTTATAGGTTTATTCTTTTTCTTGGTGTTGTCAGAAGGGTTATTTATAGGGGTCGTTTGGTGTGAATATGTGTGTTTTCTCCTGTTGGGTTTGCACCAATAAATCAAAGTGCTGATTGTAAGGTAATATTGGCGAGGATGTGATTGTTATTGTTAGGGGTGGTGTTTGGTGGGCCTTTTTTTTATTATTGGTTGGGGGTTGAGTCGGTGGTTGTAGTGAATGAATTTGATAAGTTCGTAGGGTTGGTGATTATTGGTTTTGGGTGTCTTTTTGTTTTTAATTGATTTACGCAGCGAGTTAAATATGTTAATTGAAAAGAAAGAAAAAAAGAATTTTTTTGTAGGCAGTTGTGATTGGATTTTTGTAAGATAATATGGTTTTTACCTTTACTGAGGGGGGAGGTAGGGATTGGGATATTGAAGCTAGGAAATGCCAGGTTTGTTTATTTAGAACAAGGTTGGATAGAATTCTTTGGTGGGAAAGGGGCTAAAGAAATTTGGGGGGTATTTTTTAGTCTTCATCAACGAATACAAATAGGAGGGATAAACCTTACTTTGACGGTAATAAGACTTAGTTTTTTTGTTATCGTTGTTGGGGTTGGGGTTAACTATTGTTAATTGTGTAGGGAAAAATTAACAATAGAGCGCGGGGTAGGCTAAAAAAGTCAATGGGCTCATAACCCGGAAATATGTTCGACAGGCATTCCCGTGTGTGGATGAAAGAGGAGGATATCGTGTGAATTGCTTTTTAGAAGTGGCGCACGGGTTTCTCATATGTCTATGTGTAGTCTTAGCGGTTGCATATTTCACACTTGTTGAGCGTAAGAGGTTGGCGGCATTTCAGTTACGGCGCGGTACCAGAAAAAGTTGGGGTGATAGGGTTGGGTCAGCCGATTGCGGATGCATTTAAGCTGGCTAGTAAGGGGTGGATCATTCCTTTTCGGTCTAATGTAATACTTTATTTATTTGGGCCTTTTATCAGTTTTTTTATTTCTTTTTCTATATGATATTTATTGCCGTTTGAGAGGCAGGTTGCAAGCTTTAAGTGAGCAGTGATTTGGTTTTTATGTCTTTCTAGAGTAAATGTGTATGGGGTTATTGTTAGGGGGTGAGCGTCTAATTCTAAGTATAGAATGTTAGGGACAATGCGGGGTGTGGCGCAGGTAATTTCTTATGAGATTAGAATGGGGTTGTTGATGCTTTTTCCGGCTGTCTTAGGGATGTCGTTTGAGGTATATGAAATTTTTTCTAGTCAAAAGTGGGTGTGAATTGCGTTTGTTAGGTATGTTGCTTTGGTTTCGTGAAGTATTACGATGTTGGCTGAGGTGCAACGTCCTCCGTTTGATTTGGCGGAGGGAGAGAGAGAGCTGGTGTCGGGGTATCATGTTGAGTATGGTGGTATAGGGTTTACGTTACTTTTTTTAGCTGAATATGGTTGTTTATTATTAGTGGGTTTTATGCTTGTGGGGTTGTTTTTTGGTGCTTTGGAGGAGTTTTCTGTGGTTTTTTTTGGGTTGATGGCTGCTTGGTGTTCTGTATGATTGCGTGCGTCTGTTCCTCGGTGTCGTTATGATCAGCTTATGATACTAAGGTGAAAAAGTCTTTGTCCGTTAGGGTTAGGAAGAGTTGTCTTAGCTATGATCATAAAAATTAGGGCAGGGTTAGGTTAGTCTCTGTTTTTTTAAGGCTTGGTGTTTTGTACGTTGTTACTATTCCCTGGTGAAGTTATGCATTTTTTTTTATGATTGGCGCGTTTAGATTACTTTTTTATGTGCCTTCGTCGGTTGTAAGATTAACGGTTTTTAGGATAGTGGACACATTGTCATGGGTGATGATTGTCCTTACTTTTGTTATTTGTGGGTTTTCTGTTTTGGCATCGAAAAAGGTTTTTATGAGCGGTTTATCTAGTAATCGGTATTTATTTTTAATGGTTAGTATTGTTCTTACGTTGGTTATGGCGTTTAGTTCGCCTAGAATGATCGGGTTGTATTGGTGGTTTGAGGCTTCTCTTATTCCAATGGTTTTTTTGATTGTTGGTTGAGGTTATCAACCTGAGCGGCTGAATGCAGTGAAGTACATAATGATTTATACTATAGCTGGTTCTTTACCTTTTTTAGCTGCAATTTTGGTTTTGTTTAATTGTGCTGGTAGATGGGTTTTGTGGGGAAGATATAAATTAGAGAGATGATGATGGGTTATTCTAGCGCCGTTCTTGGTAAAAATACCTTTATATGGTGTTCATAGCTGGCTTCCTAAGGCTCATGTTGAGGCCCCAGTGGCAGGGTCTATAATTTTGGCTGGGTTGACGCTGAAGTTGGGAGGATATGGAATGATACGTATGGTTAGAGTTCTAAAGAGAGGTTTGGGGTTTTATGAATTTTTGTTATGTGTTATAGCTGTTTGGGGTGCGGTGATTGCTCCTCTTCTGTGTATGAGACAGTTAGATATAAAAATATTAGTTGCGTATTCCTCAGTTTCTCATATGGGATTGGTTGTTTGTGGGATTTTGAGCCTTTCTTCGTGGGGGTGGGGCGGAGCGATTATGATGATGGTGGGTCATGCTTTTGCATCGTCTGGGCTTTTTTATTTAGTTGGGGTGATTTTTAACTGAAGTAATACACGAAGTATAAAAGTTTGTAAGGGGATTTTGAGGGTAAACCCTGTTCTATATTTTTGGGGGTTTGTTCTTTTGGGTGCCTGTATAGGAATACCATTTTCGATTAATCTTTGTGGTGAGGTTTTGTTGATGGGTGTATGTGCTCAGATAGGGTTATTTTTTTGTTTGGTGATGGTGGTTTTATCTGTTCTTACAGTGGCGTATTCTTTGTATTTTTTTGGTTGTTTGTTTCATGGGCGTGTATCGGAATGTGTACGAGTTCAGGATATTGAAGTAGTAAGTGTTTTTATCCTTGTAGGACATGTAATGTGTTCTTTTTTAAGGGTTTTTTTGTGTGATTTTTTTTTTTAAAAATAGTTGGGATAAAAAGCTATTGGTTTGAATATTATTGGAGTAGGATTCTGGATGTGGGGGGGAAGAATGCAATTCGACGACTCAGTGAGTATTTAGGGAAGCGGTTGGGATCCTTCCGGAAAAGTGTACGGGAGTGGTGTGAGCTGGTTTTTTCCTGGTTTTTTGGTGTTTTAAATAAGTTTTTTATASCAATAGAAACTCTGGGAGGATGAATTTTGATTCAATGGGGAAAGATTCSTAATGGGTTCTTTGAGATAGGAGGCTTTATCCGTAGGAAAATTTTCAGGGTGGCTGGTTTAATGCGACGGGCTTTTATCTTAATTCTTGGTGGTGTTAAGGCTGGGACTGATAAGGTAGTGAGAGGCGTTAAGCCAGCGCTTTGTAGGGTTTGTAATAAGTGTCGTGAGTTGTTGAATTTGGCAGGTAAGTGAGCTTCAATGCAGTGGGTTAATATGCGGGTTGAGTTTTTTAAGGTTTTGAAGGAGGCGTGAGAAAGGTTAAGTGAAATAAAGGTCTTAGTGTATCAGATATATTTTAAATTGGTCGAATGAGTCAAGGTGGTAGCGGCAAAATTCAAGGTTTGGTTTGATTTGAAGTGACCTGTTTTTAAAGTGCAGTGTCGGCTATTACGTAAGCGAGTTCGGGTAATGCCTTATGTATTTTTGGTGGTTTTAATTAAAAAGATAGAGCTGTTGTGGAAATGGTCGGCAGAAGTGTTAACCCGGTTGTGTGAGTATCTTGTCTGGTTGTTCGGGGTTGTTTGTATCTCTGTAGTGCGGGTGTGGGGCAAGGTGAAAGTTCATTTAGCATCCTTTTGGGTGAAGGTAAAATTAGTTGTGGTTATTCTTGTCAGGTTAGCTGTTCCATTTGTGCGTAAGGTTAAGGAGGAAAAATGACCTGTTTTTTATAGGGAACTTGTTTCTTTATGGATTAGGTTTTGGGGGTGGGCTTTTATCTTTGTAAGAAAACTTCCGAATGAAATGGAGTTATTGCGGGAACGTGTTTTAAAAGTGTATGTTAGGTTTTGTGGGTATGTTATTTGGTGTTGAGGGATGAGACGTACTTTGAGGGTTCGAGGGTGGAAGTGGATAAAGCCCCGTTTGAAAGCTCTTAGGGTAAAGTTAAAGTTGGTATTAGGGTGGATTGAGCTTAATCTTCCTAAGCTTTTGGTTAAGGTGTCTTATTTTGTAGGTAAAGCCTGAGGGATGGTTTTAAAGTGAGCTCCTATTGTTTGAGGAGGGGTTAATATTTTTTTTAAAAAACTTGTTTTATTGTTTCGAATGATTTGGGGAAAGTTTTTGTTTTTTGTAAGGGAGTTGCCTGGTAAGGTGGAATTGTTGTGAAAACGAATATTAAAAGTTTGAGCTTGGTTTTGGTGGGGGTGTGTTATTCGGTTTTGGGAATTTGCTTGTATTTCTTTGTGTCGGGTATGTTTATGGTCAATTCCCTATACGGAAGATATTAGGGAAAAGTGGACGTCAGTGACAGATTGGCTTGATGATAATTTTCCTAAGTTTATAATAATGGTGGGTGGTTTCGTTGGGGCGGTCGTTATATTTGTAGTGAAGGATATTGTTTTTAAAATTTTACGGATTGTGTTTGTGGTTTTACGTAAAATTATTAAAATTTTTCGTAAATATTTTGGTATTGACGCAATTTTTGACTATCTATTTGGTGCGGTGGATTTAGTTAAACGCGCTATTCGTAAAGTGTGGAGATATGTTCACTTTGTTTGGCTACTTTCGCTATTTTTGGAAATTTATAAAATAGGATGAATTAAAGCTTCAGACTTTTTATTAAAGCGGAAAGATAACAAGTACTGAGCCCTTTTTAGGGGTGTGTTCTTTAGGCTTTGTTGTTGGTTTTATTTTCCATTTGGTTTAGTTCCTTGGAAGTTATTAATTTTTTATCTTGAAAAGTTTGCGGCGTTTCGAAAACGTCTTTTTTATAAATGGGAGTGGATTAAGTATAGGCCGGCGGTTTATAGGTTTTATGGAATATTACCAGGGATTGTTATTGGTTTATTTATGTTTAGGCTTTGGTTGCACTCACTTCTCTTAGCACTAGGTATGGTTGGGACATAGTTGATGTTTCTTTTCGAAAGCGGTATAAGTTTTTACGTGTGGTTAATAATAATGTTATTGACCTTCCTTGTCCACCTAATTTGACTGTGTGATGGAATTTTGGGTCATTATTGGGTGTATTTTTAGTATCCCAAATTTTGACTGGTCTTTTGTTAGCGTGTCATTACATGCCGTCGAGGGATGGGGCTTTTTCATCTGTTATACACATTATACGGGATGTGCAGTATGGGTGGATTATTCGTTTTGTTCATGCTAATGGCGCGTCGTTTTTTTTTATGTTTCTTTATGCTCATATTGGGCGAGGCTTATATTATGGGTCTTACTTTAATCTTGCTGGTTGAAATGTGGGTGTGGTTTTATTGCTGATAAGCATGTCTATTGCTTTTACAGGATATGTTTTGCCCTGGGGGCAGATATCATATTGGGGGGCAACAGTAATTACTAACATATTTTCTGCTATTCCAGTGGTTGGCAATAATATTGTAGAATGAATGTGGGGGGGTTATGTTGTTTGTGATGCGACTTTGAAGCGATTTTTTGTGTTTCATTTTATCATACCATTGATTATAGTGGTGGTAGTGTGTGTTCATTTGGTGTATTTACATGAGATGGGAGCAAGGAACCCTCTTGGTGTTAGAACGTATTCTGTTCCTTTTCACCCTTATTATACATGAAAAGATTTGGTTGGAGTTAGAGTTGCGTGGTTTGGGTTGAGTGTGGTGTGTTTTTTTTTGCCTTATGTTTTCATAGATCCGACTAATTTTTTTCCTGCTAATCCTATAAAAACGCCTCGTCACATTCAACCAGAGTGGTATTTCTTATTTGCTTATAGGGTTTTACGTGCTGTCCCAAATAAAGCTGGGGGCATTGTTGCATTACTTTTGTCGGTTATAGTCTTGTTTTTAGTGCCTTTTATCCATACTGGTAAGTTTCGTGGATTGGCTTATTATCCTTGTTGTCGTGTTCTTTTTTGGTGTTTTGTTTGTAATTTCTTGTTTTTAACATGAGTAGGAAGGATAGATGTTAAAGAGCCTTTTATTTTTGCTGGTCAAGTAAGAACGTGTCTTTATCTTAGTTATTTTGTTTTGTTTCCTATCTTGATGATTGTTGAGGATTGGTTTTTAAGGTCTGAAGGGTTAGGGAGCTTTTTTAAGCGGTGATTTCTAAAGATAGTGGGTGCTAGTAAAAAAAAGCGGGCAATAGTTTTTTGAGGCTAGCGAAAGGTTTTTGTGTGTACCCCGTTCTTTTAAGTATAAAGCACTAATAGAATATTTAGTTCATGGCTTTGAAGCAGCTAGGGAGGTTATATATAGCCTTGGTGTAGATGGGGTTTAATGGTCAAGTTGGGATGGGTGAATCACATAGGCCCATGATAAATGGAGTCCGGTCTTTGTGAGATCATTTATTGGCTGGGTGTTTGGGGGTTGGTATGTTTGTTATGCTCATGATGAAGGGAGTTTTGTGGAGGCCAGAGGTAAGATTGTATTTTTGATCATCTAATAAGATGGAACTTTTGTGGACAGTAATGCCTGCGGTGGTTTTAGTTTCTCTTGCGCTCCCCTCTCTCCATCTTCTTTATGTTAATAATCAACTATCTAACGTTATGTTAGATATTAAAATTGTTGGGCGTCAGTGATATTGGACGTATGAAGTGTTAAATCGTGAATATGAGATGTATTGTGTAAGAGATGATGAATTAGAGCCAGGTGATCGGCGAACGCTTGAGGTTGATAAACCAGCAGTGGTTCCGAGAAAAACGCCCATGCGGATTAGGGTGACGAGTGGGGATGTCATTCATGCGTGAAACATTCCTATTTTAGCTGTAAAGGCTGACGCTGTTCCGGGTCGCGTCAATACTCTTTATGGCTGGGTTGATAATGATGGCCTTTATCATGGGGGGTGTGCTGAGATATGTGGTGTTCACCATAGTCACATACCTACTGTGGTAGAGGCGGTGAGGGCTGAGGATTTTTTTGAATGGGTGGAGTGGACCAATGAAGAGTTTGAAGTGCCGGCTAAAGGCACATATTTTCAAGAAATCCTTGACAGGGTTTTGCCCTGTGTAGGATGTGAGCCGCATGGGGGAATTTTTTTTGATGATGACCCTCGTTTTGAGTATATAAATAAGGTATTTAGGGTGAGGATGACTACGTTTGAAAAAGTGAAATACCTTGGGGGGGAAGCAGATCCGGAAGTTGTGAATGAGGTAAATAATATGAAAAAACGGTGTCAAAAGTTTTATTATTTAACAATGGCTTTTTTAGGGAATTATCTTTTTATGTCGCGTAAAGCAAAACGAAATAAGATTGATCGAACTCATGAGAGACTTTATATAGTGGAGCAAGGATTTTCGACGGCTTGTTTGGTTGGTTGAGATTTTCTTCGGGATGTTCATAAGAGTGGTAAACTTAGAGAAGAGCAAGAGAAGGAAATGGTTGAATTAATCAAAGAGTGGGAAAACAGACAGAAGGAGCTGGCGAAAGAGTTGGTCAGGTTAGCAGATAAAGTTAATGAGAGGAATAAACGTTGATGGGAGTTTTGGAAGGGTTAAAGTTAATTGGTAGAGTGTGGTGGTTTATTAGGGGTCCGTTAGTCTAAATAGACAGTAAGTTGCAGCCTTAAAGATGCACGTAAGATGCACGGACTTGTGCCACAGAGTGCTAGCGGGATAAGAATATTCTTATGTGTTATTTTATTGTTAATTATGTTTGTTTCTTTGTTTGTTTGGCTATATTGGTTTAATTCTAGGTTGATCTTGCCGGTAGAGGTTTTGAAAATAAAGAAGAGAGGGGTATGTCGATAGGGGTTTGTTGTCTTTATGCTGTTATTTCTTGATTGGTGGTAGGTGTCGTAGGGTATTCCCATCCTTTTGCTAAAGGAGGGGTTTTGCTTTCACTTTCTATTTGTGTGGGAATGTGTATTGGAAAAATGGTTTCTGTATGGTTAGGTCTTGTGTTGGTGATGGTTTATGCTGGTGGTATATTGGTTTTGTTTTGTTATATTTGCTGTTTAGCATCAAGGTGCCTTTTTCCACCAACAAGAGCATGGTGGTTTTTGGCTTTATTAGTTGGGTGAGTAGTTTGAATTGATAGGGTTATTTATGTGCGGTGCTGGCAAAGTTTACCAAAGAAAGGGGCATGAAAGGTGTGCCTTTCTATTGATCATTATGGAATTATTCCATTTTTAGGTTGTGTTTTGTGTTTAGTTTTGATAGGGGTGTGTAAAATAAGTCAAGTTGAGAAAGGTCCTTTACGGGTATTTCGTGTGAAAAGCTGTTCGTTATAAAATTGTAAATTGTCAGGTTGATTAGGTGGCTTAACTAAAGCGTCCGGCTTTTAACCGGAACATGGAAGGTAAAATCCTCCTCTAATTAAGTGGTGTTAAGTATTTTTCAGGAAATGGATAGTTGGGTGTCAAGTGGTTTGTTTGAGGGAACAGCGGTCCCTGTGTTTTTAAGTTGGGTTGGTGTGATATGTTTAGTGTGTGGAGTTGATGGGCCGTGGAAAACTTATTTTACGGTTGGGTTAGAGTATCTTATTTTATTGTATGCAGACCTTTATCGTGGTGCCGTAAAAGGGTTTTCACATTTGGTTACTAGAGTTGGGTGTCTAATTTTTGTTATGGGAATGGCTGGGATAGTACCGGGGGTTATGAGGTGGTTGGAGCATTTAGTTTTACCAGTTTTGTTGGCGTTTTGTTTTTGAGGTGGGATCATTGTGTTTGGTCTTTGTGGGGGGTGACGGGAGTTTTGCATGAAATATATTCCTTTAGGGATGGCGCCTTTATTTAGGGGGGTGATTGGTTGTATTGAAGGAATAAGTGTTTTGGCTCGTCCAGTAGTATTAAGTGTTCGGTTGTTGGTAAATATGGTGTTAGGGACAGTTGTCATTTATACTTTAGGAGCGCTCTCTGTTTGTTGTGGGAGGCTTTTATTGTTGGTGGTGCTTGGTATGTTTTTTCTTTATGAGGTGGGGGTGTGTTTTTTCCAGAGTTATGTGTTTAGTATATTATTAGGGCTTTATATAAAAGAAATTGAATGAAATTAGGGGTTTAAATTAAAGGGGAGGTTTAGGTGTATTTCAGATAAATAGTTTAGAAGAACACGCGCTTTGGGAGTGTGAGGCCTACATAAAGTGGTTTATCTGTCTGATTATTCTGTTGTGTTTATAAGAAATAGGTGCTGATCCAATGAATTGGGCTGGGTTGATGTCCCGGATTTAGGGAGTTTTAACCTCCTCAGTACTTTTAAATTTTTTTCGCCGGAAAGTATTGTATGTATGTGTGCCTTCCAAGCACAAGGCCTGGTTAAATATCAGTCTGGTGAGAAAAGTTAAATAATATTGATGGTAGTGCCGAATGAGTATAACATGTACATCGATTTTTCGCGTCGAGGGTCTTTCTAAAAATGGAGGATTCGGTATATTTTGGAGGTAGTATACAAAGTATGCTTGTCTTACACACAAGAGGTGTTATTAATTGGCCCTCTGAAACGAAGAAACTATTTTCAGGGCGGTAGTTATTTTTATACCGTCCTTGTTGGTTAAGTGATTAATGAAGGTAGTATCTTTAAAAAATTAGCGTTAGCGGAGTGTGAAAAAGGTGTAAACCGAGAGGGATGGAATTTTTAGTTGGGGTAGCATATTTTTGATAGTACCTTTTGCATAAGGGCTTGATTAGTGAGAACATGTAAAATTTGTTGCCCCGAAGTCGGAAGAACTACTATTTAACCAGCCTTTGGGCTTTAGAGGTCATAGTGGTATTTATGTCTTGAGATTATTTGGTAGAGGCGAAATGTTTTTGCGCATTCGACGGTATCTGGTTGACCTAGAAATAAATTAAGTTTAGGGTTGCAGTAGTAGCAATACTTAGTATTTTTTGGAGAGCAGTGAATAGTGTGAACGATGTAAAGGATAATTCTAGTTTTGCTGTTTATATGTGGGCTCCCGGCGGCCATCATAAGAGCGGAATCCCGCGCAGTCTCGGTTTTAATTGGATGTGAATTAGTTTTATCAGGATCTTAAGTTGTATGGGTCGAAATAGCTGAATGGAAAGGCTATTGTCATACGGTTGAGATTAGTAAGTGGTAAGTATGTTGTTAATTTTTTTCTGTTTTGACGAAAGTAGCATCAAGGAAAAGCTAAGCTAAGGAACTAGGCAAAAAATATTTATCTTCCGTCTGTTTACTAAAAACACAGCTTCCAGAAAGGGAATGGAGGTGTTGTCTGCCCGGTGGGTAGTCTTAACGGCGGCCTTAGCGTGAGGGTCTTAAGGTAGCATGTAGTCTTCTGAATAAATGTCAGGTGGTATGAATGGGAGTACGAGGGGAGGTCTGTCTCGGCTTAGTTTCGGTGAATTTGCCATGGAGATGAAAAGGTCTTCATAGAGTAAATAGACGAGAAGACCCCATGAATTTTCAGTCTGTATTATAGGGTTTTATGCTTATAAGGAATGAAAGAGACTTTGGTTGGGGCAACCCAGGAGAACACAAACCTCCTGAGATATATATAAACTTACAGGTGTAGAACCGTTGTGAGTGGGTATCGGAAAAAATTACTCTGGGGATAACAGCGTTATCTTCCTGGAGAGGGCATATCGGTAGGAAGGATTACGACCTCGATGTTGAATGTGGCTATCCTTGAACTAGTAGGGGGTGCAAAGGGTTGGACTGTTCGTCCATAAAAAAGCCAACCTGATTTGAGTTAAGAACGGCGCGAGCTAGTTCGGATTCTATCTTTTATTGAAAGTGATATCGTGTCGCTTTTTGTACGCAAGGACTAAATCGGCTAACATAAGTTTTTAGATATGAAAGCTGTAAGGGGAAAGAGTATTAAAATGAATTAGGTGCGGTAGTCAAAGGGATTTGATGTCCGTCTTGCACACGGAAGGTGAAAAAAAATTTCTCGTGCCATAAGTAACTGTAAAAAGAAAGTGGCCTTATAAGATCTTAAATGATGGTTGCTCTTGTAAAGCGAAGGAGGTGGTAAGAATTCCACCATAAGGCATTTTATGTAAAGTGTAAAGGTAGGGTAGTATGATGAAGTACGTTGGTTTGTGGTGCCGAAAGTGTTATTAATTTGACTCCTGCTTTTAAGTTGGAAAAACAAAGACTTGTAAATTTTGTGTGGTGAAGTATAATTATTTGTACGTGGGTTTTTGGATCCTGAAGAACGTTTAAGCGTCACCATAAAATGGCAAGGTATAATTTGTGGAGATTATGAATACAGTTCGTATTGGTTTTTTTGTTAGAGTTCTTTTATCAATAGTGTTTTGTTGAGAGTTGGCGGGCGTGGGAATAATAACATGTTTGTTGTATTGCTTAAGGCTGGTTCTAGGGTATCGCGGTGGAAGGCAGTTTCGTGAGAAAAGGAGTCCTTATGAGTGCGGGTTTGAGCCCATTGGTGGTGCTCGTTCTTCTTTTTCGTTGCGGTTTTTCTTGTTGGCTATAGTGTTTATGATTTTTGATGTGGAGGTTGTTTTATTGTTTCCAGCAATGGCTGGGATAATAATAGATTTCGTACCAGTTAGGGTTTATTTTCAAGGATTTTTTTTTTTTTTGATTCTTCTTCTTTTAGGTTTGTGATTTGAATGGAGAGAAGGGTCTTTGGAGTGGTTATAGTTTGTTAACGTGTAGGGTAGTCATATTTTTTGGTGGGTTTATATCTATACTAGGAAACAAACATGTTTTATCAGTTATAGTAAGGGTGGAGTTTTTGTTTTTAGCTGCTATTTGAATGGCAAGGAGAACAGTAGGAATATGTGACATAACACCTGTCTTAATATTGTTAGTATTGGGGGTGTGTGAAGCTGCTCTTATGTTAAGAGTACTGGTGCGGATGGTTCGCAGATTCGGAAATGATTTGGTTTTAAGATTAGGTGTATTAAGTTGTTAGGAAACCTTAAGTTAATAAGACTAATGGCCTTCAAAGCCGAAAGTGTAGCAAAAGTTACAGGTTTTGGTTAGGATTTCTTGGTCCCTAAGTGTACTTCTGCCTTGAAAGTAGAAGGTGGGCATAATAGATGTCCGGGGGCTTAAAAATAGAAAAGGGCTTAAGGGAAAAAAAAGAAAAAAAAAGGAAAAAGCCTCTTTTATTGAAGTTGTTTTTACGGTGGGTGAGGGGGTGGTGAAGAAGGTTTATTTAAATCGTCAGCAGGAGATTGAGTACAGGCCATGGCCCTTTATGGCTGGTATAGGTATCTTTTCATTGGCGGGAAGGGTTATCGGTTTTTTACATCAGTGAAGGCCTTTTAGGCAGTGTATATTGGTGGCTGCTTTTTTAAGAAGGGTTGTTGGTATATGATGGCGGGATATTGTTCGTGAAAGAACGTTTATAGGGGAACACACACAATTAGAACGGAAAGCGTTTTGAGTTGGTTTTATTTTGTTTGTTTGTTCTGAGGCAATGTTATTTGTTTCTTTTTTTTGGGCGTTTTTTCATAGTGCGTTGGCACCAACTGTAGAGATGGGCTGTGTTTATCCTCCAGTAGGGATTGTCCCTATTCCGGTAGTAGGTTCGCCTTTAGTTATGACCGGGTTATTAGTAGGTTCTGGAGTATTAGCTAACTGATCTCTTCATGCAGTGAAAGGTAATGAGAAAGAGGCTTGCGAGGCGATAGTATTTGCTTTGTTAATAAGGTGTATTTTTACTTATTATCAGGCTGTTGAGTATTATGAAGCATCATTTACTATTCGCGATAGGGTGTATGGGTCTGTGTTTTTTCTTACGACAGGGTTTCATGGGTTACATGTTATTGGAGGAACAATCTTTTTAGTGGTACAGCTTTTGCGAATATATTGAGGACACTTTTCTACTGGGCATCACCTCGGTTTAGAGATGGCAGTGTTGTATTGGCATTTTGTGGATTTGATTTGAATTTTTGTTGTTGTTTTTATCTATGGGTGAGGGGGGTGATAAATAGAACTAGTCTGACCATAAGGGGGGTTATGTTTATGGTCTGGGTTGGTAGTATGGACAATATGCTGGGTTCATGGCCTGGAGGACGGGAGAAAAGAGTTTTATCGGTGAAGTTTTTCTTGACAGCCCAGTTTAATGGAGAAATTGTTTGGTATTAAGACTAATATTATTCTTTAGGTTAAATAAAGATGATGAAAAGGGATAAAATCTGTTTTTGTGCTTATTTGTTTTGCTGTAAATATTTGGGGAGTGTTTTGTCGGAAATCGGAATTTTTTAACAGGGGGATACACGTGCGCGAAAGTGGATTTTGTTCGTGGCAAAAGAAGTGATAACAATTTTATGTTGTGTGTTTTTTAGGAAAAAAGTAAACCAGGGGACCGAGAGGGTAGGTTTTAACAGGACTTTTTGATGTAAAATTATGTTAGTGGAATTTTTTCCTGTGGTGATTTTGTCGTAGAATATTAAAATTCTTGTCAGGAAAAACAATTTTTTGGCGAGAGAAAAGCGAAAACTCAAAAGGTCCCCCCTTAAGGAGTTGGTTGGCTGGTGTTGTTTGCGGAGGATGTAAATGTTGTATTTTAGATGCAGGTGAGAAAAAAGGGGCGATGTAAGGCTGCCTTTAAGTGGGCTGGCTTATGGGATAATATAAAAAGAGTTTTGGCTGGAGAAAAGCGAAAAGATTGGTGAGGGTTTTCTTGGTCTCGCCCCCCGTGACGTTTCTTTTTCCCGTTCCATTGGCACAGAAAAAGCAATAGCTCGCTTTAGAATATAAAGTTCGCCCAATTTTCAGATTGGGAGGTGGGTTTAATGATCCAAGGGGTTTAGTAATAGTCACGCAGGGTGAGAAGAGTGTGTTTTTAGGTTAGTCGTTCATATTTGGGTTGGTAGAATAAACATCGCCAGGTTTTATAATCTGGGGTACGGGAGAAAAGGGTTATTATGAGGGTTTTATTCAAGGAGGTTGATTGTTGAGGTATCGTAATAAATAATAGCTTGTGAAGCTGAAAGCCAAAATAAGTGTGATGTAGCTGTATGCGGTTCATTATGGAAGATAGGTGAAAATATTAATAGTAAAAAGCCGGGGTGGCAGATTAATGCATTAGATTTAAGCTTTAAAGATGAGGTTAGTAGCCTCTCCTGGTTTATGTATTATTATTAATTGGCGATGTTTTTTATTATAGTTTATTTTATAAGATTTTTGTGTTTGGTCTGTTAGGGTGAAATAAAATGGTGATAAATCTGTTATAGTATTATGGTAAGATATAGGAGTGGTAACTGCTGATGTATGTTGTTTGGGTTGGTAGTATAAGTAGTATATCGGGCTCATGACCTGGAGGATGAGAGGAAAGGGGTTTTTGTGATGAAAGCTCTTTCTCGCTAACCTATTTATAGTTTTTAAGAGGTTGATTTGTTGAGGTAGTTCAAGAAGAACAATAGCCTGTCTAGCTGAAGGTGCCTTTAAAGTTGGCTCTCGATATATTTCTGGATGATTGAAAATAATTGTTGGCGGTGGAAGCTAGGGTGGCAGAAAGTGCGGTAGGTTGTAGCCCTAATAATACGATTAAGGTCGTTCCTGGTAGGTTGGATTTGATTAAGGAATTTTCAAGGTCTTGGAGCTTGTAAAAGCATCTGATTGTTACTCAGAGGAAGGTTGTAAAAGTTAACCCAGGATCTAGGGTATGAGCGTATTTGGTACTGGTACAACTTCGGCTACCCCTCAGACGAAGACATGGTAGTTGAGCGCAGTAGCAGGAATATCGTACCATTGGGAATGACTTCTAAATGAAGTAAACAGGAATTGGTGGGCATCAAGTAAGTGATGACGTCATGTAGGCTAACTCCAGTCATGAGGATTGTGGAAGATGTTCGGAAGAACGAACCAGCTAGGGGGATTGAGGGGCGACGAAAGAAATGCCAGCAGTCGCGGTTATATTTCGGACCTCCAGTTTGATATCGGGAACGGCTTAAAAGATAGATAGCCAGTGGAACTTAGACGTATGGGAAAACTAGCTATAGGGGGTTCCATCCTACAGTGCTAGCAGGACTTATCAGGAAGGTGAACTATGTAACCGGGGCAGAGGACCGGGATTAGATACCCCGTTACTCCCGGTGTTAAGTATAGCGGCTATTTTTAGAGCCATGTATGCGCTTGCCGGGCAACTACGTCTTAACAGGTAAAAGTCGAAGTACTTGGCGGTCTAGAGATGAACCAGCCCGTGAGACTTGACGGTTAATCCGATGATCCGCGTAAATTCTACTCTTTCTTGTATTCTCAGTTGGTGTATGGCCGTTTAGTGCTGTCTGGAAGGAAGTTGCGCCAAGCCACTACTCGTACATGTGTTGGTATGAGTTTAAGATGGAGCACATCAGGTCGTCATGCTGCCTATGAAGGAGGCTTAGTTGAGTCACATTGATTAGATCAAGCGGAACCAAGAAGGAAGTAGCTTGGGGAAGAAGTAATGGGTAGTAAGAAGAGAATAATTCGCTTTTCTGAATCGTGAACTCCTAGGTGTACAAATCGCCCGTCACCCCCAGACCCTAAGAAGTCCGGGGTAAGTCGTAACATAGTAGGAGTACGGGAACGTGCCTCCTCGCTAATCTCTAATTTTGTATGGGAAGATTATTTTTCATTTTATGGAGGAAGAAAAATTTTAAAAATGTTAAATGGGTGGGTGGAGGATGATTTATTGATTTAGGAAATACGAGGCTGGTTGGTGGGGACGGTTGTTTATAAATAAGCAGAGAATTAATTTCTGAGGGTGGTACGCCGTGGCCATGAAGGAAAAGTTTGTTCCTGAAAAAATTGAGTGGTGGCAGCTTCCTTTATTATGTTTGTTGTTGATTGGGGTTGTTAGTTCGTTGAGGGTGAGTAGTTGGCTTGTTGCATTTTTATTCATAGATTTTGTTACGATTATTTTTTTGGTTATACTCAGGGTTGAGGGGGCTAGAAGAAAATATGGTCCAGGAATTATTTCGTTTGTAGTGCATCAGTCTATTGCGTCTGCGATTTTGTACTTTAGATATTTTTTATATTTTTGGACAAGTATTTATTATGATTATGTAAATTTAATTACTATGGTTGGTTTGTTTTGGAAATCGGCTCTTCCACCTTTTCATGGATGGTATGCAAGAATTTTTGGGGAAGTTTCGTGATCTAGGGTTTTTTTGCTTTCGACTGTCTTAAAAGTTCCGCCGACTATGCTTATTGGTAGAATTATCATTTATAGGAGTTGGTCTTATCTGTGGTGGGGGTTGTGTGTGTATGCTATATTTTTTAGGAGGATAGCGGCAGCTGGTCAGTTAAGGATGCGAGGGTTTTTTGGTTTTTTGTCAATAGGAAATACATGTTGAAAGGTTTTGGCATTTGTTATTTCAGTTGAGATTTATTGTTTTTTTTTTGTTATTTATGCTGGAACGCTCTTATTATTAATAATAATCTGTAAAAAATGAGATGTTAAAAAAATTGTTAATTTAAGAAATATGTCAAAAGAAGACGGGTGGTTGATTGCGTGTAGGTCTCTTTCGCTTGCAGGTGTTCCGCCATTTGCTGGGTTTATACCGAAGCTCTTTATTTGTTGTAGGGCTGTATTCAGGGGGAGGAGGGTGATGGTGCTTGTTGTAATCGGTTATTTAGTAGCCTCGGTTATTGGTGCTGCTATTTATGTAGATGTGGCTAGTGCCGCTATTTGTGCTCGGCTGTTTATGTTTATTTGTCCAATAGTTTTTCCTGAGTTACTGGTTGTTAATCCGCGGGTAGCAATGGTGTTTTTTTTAAGGCAAATTGCAGTGGCCGTAGGTGGGATGATGGCAGAGATTACACATTTTTATTTTTAGTTTGGTTTTTGGAGGAGGAAGGCTGAATGGCGCAGTCGAGCTTCTAACTTGATTGAGGGTGGGAGTACATCCATTCCTCTGTTATAGTTTTTAGTTTAGGCTCGTAGTTTATAAAGAATACCTGGTTTCGACCCAGTTGGAGGGGGTGACCCCCCGAGTTTAAGTTAAAGAATAAAATAAAGTTGAGGTGGCAGAAAAAATGCGGCTGGTTTAGGTCCAGTTTATGGGTCCGGAGCCCCCTCAGTTTAGGTCTAGGAAGTTGGTTTTCTGAAATTTTGTTTTTGGTTAGTTAATCTTCCTAGAGCAAATAATAAACACATTGAAGTGGTTAGTAGAATTATTGTTTGAATCATCAAATGTTTTTAACTTTCCTTGTCCTATAAAATTAACTGTGTTAGTTGCTGTTGTTGGTTTTGTTATCTTTATTGTTAGGTGCCTAAAGTATGGTCTTAAAAAGACCTTTATTAATTTAGGTAAGGGAATACTATTTATTTGGTTTTTGTTAGGGGCAGTTTTTATGTATCGTGCAGGTTTTCCTGTGGCGGAACTTTCTGATTTTAGGAAGAAGCCAGGTGGAAGGGATGAAAGGGGTAAACTTGCTGCTGGAGGTGGGGGCTTACCCTATTCGTCAAAGGAAAAGAGAAGAAGAGTTACTGTTGAGAAGGGGGTTGATTCTTATATGGTTCTTAATGGGAAGGTTGTTAAAGTAGATGAAACAGTATCTGTAGAGAGCGGTGATGGTGTTTTAGTCGGGGCAAAGGATTATTTTTTTAGGCCTAAGGTGTATTTTTTAAGTCAAGCACGTGAAATATTAGCTAGGTCGTCCCCTTTTGAGGACGATACCGCGGCTCAACAAGCGTTAGTGAAAGGTGTTTTTTATTCGGAGAGTTTTTTTAGAGAGGTCTGTGGTTTATTAGAGAAAGGGTTGGTAGAGCAGCTGCCAAAGGATTCTGAAAAGAAGAAAAGCCAATGATCTCCTTACCCTCCTGGGTATGGTGAGTTGTTTGTGTGGTTTGAGTGTGCGCGGTCTGCTTACCCGCGGGGCCCGGGATATTATTTTGCTGATTGTAATAAAGAGTGGGCTAGGTTGGCCCCTCATTTGTTTGTCCCTGAAGAAAGTTCTGATAAGATTTCGGCAGCTTTTCGTGGGGAGAAAGAAATGCAGGTGTCGTCTAGTGTAGAGCTTATTAAGCCTGGGGATGTGCCTAAGGGGTTAGGATACAAAGCGGTTGTGGATTGGTTTGATTGTGTGCGCGGCGGTGGTAGGTCATATGTCTATGGGCAATGTTCGAGAAAAGGATCTAAGGTTTTTAGGGAAGGGTGTACTGTTGAATGGGATAAAGTAATATGATATTTAAATCTCTATCATTTGTTTCTTCAGAAAGAAAATAACTCTTGTTGGAATGGTTCTTCTTATGAAAAGTGATTATTGAATGGCAACCCTTTTGTTGATCTAAGAGGTAGATATAGGGAAAGGGAAAAAGCGGATGATGAAGATGAGACGTTGGTGAAGAGGGTTGTTGGGGAAAGGGTAGAAGAGGAGGGGCTTGCTGTAGATGAAGAAGGTTTTGTTATTTCTAAAGAAGTAGAGGAAATTAATCTTAAACTTTCTGATGTTCAATTTGTTGATGATGAAAGAAAGAATTGGGATAAGTCTTTTACTATTGAGGAACAGGTTAAAGAAAAAGGTGTTGTTGTTGATGAAATGGATGAGGACTCTGTAATGAAAGCCGCTTTTTTTAGTCCTTTTCTTGAAGATTTTGAGGAGGGTGATGGTGGTAACCGTAGGGATAGTTCGGAAGAAGGGGGTTATGAAGAGGTAGAAGTGGAGAGGCCGGTATCTATTAAGGAGAAAGTGAAAGGTGATGGGTGTAGGGATAGTAGTAAGCCTTCGTTTAATAATATAATTGATGAGTTTGTTAAAAAGCCTATAAAAAAGGAAGAATTGGCGGTTGATGAAAGTGTAGAGGAGGTTCGTTGAGAACAGAGTACTCTTTTGCACGCAATAGAAAAATCTGTAATACAAGAACAGGTTTATAAAGACCCGCGGATGATTCTTCTTAAGGATAGGAAGGAGTATATTATAGAGTTTTGTGATTCAATATTTAATATTTTGAATGATGATGAAAAGGACCCTAAATATGCTGACGTTTTATCATTTAAGAATAATATGCGTATGTTTTTTGATGACGTTTATGAAGGTCTATATAAGCATATTCAGAAAACTTTTTATTGTGCTTTGTGTGGTGAAGAGGATGTTGGTGTAAGGTTGGTAAATATGTACATTGGGGCGTCTCATAAATTTGGTGGGCGAATTTTGCAGACATTAATGGACTATAATAAGGATAACTCTTGAAAGTCCCTTGAAATGGGGGGACATGCGGCGGTTTGGATGGAGACTTTTTGTGAGTTTAATGAACGAGTGAAGGGCTTAGCGAGTGAGATTAATAAAACGAAGACGCCTGTGGTTTTAACACCTGAATTAAAGAAAGAAATTGATGCTATGGAAGAGGAGGCGATGGATATAGCATCTGAGTCATTGGGAGAGATTTTAGGAGGGTTCTTAAGTAAAATTAGAAAAAGGGTGGTAGTTGATTTAGGATTGGAAGTGGATGAAATGGATGATAATATCGATGAGGATGTTGATTTTTCTAGTATTAATGAAAAGCAAGAAGCAGTTTTGAGGGAGATGGTGATTAAGATTAGGAAAAAGGATGAGGAGGCAGAGACGATAAGTGCAGAAGAAGTGGCTGAAATTTCTCCTTCTTTATCTGATGATGATGTGTGCCCTAAGGGGGTGCAAGATGTTGATGGTAAAGGTGAGAGAGGAGAAGGTGAAGGGGCTACAGGGTTGGTGAAACCAAGTGGCGGAGATTCTCCTTCGGCTTCAATGGCTGGTGAAAGACCTGATAAAACTTCTTTTGCAGGAGATGTAAGAGAGGGGTCAACTGCTTTTGTGCCAAAAAAACTTGTTACTACTGTTCCGCAAGAATTGGCGAGAGCGGTGTTTGACACTGTTTTTAAAGATGACCCACGTCGGATGTTGCTGGATGATGTTTGTATTTTTTCAAGGCACGGGTGTTTAGATCTTATTACAAATGTTTTAGTTCATGATGAACGAGCGCGAGATCGGGTAATTATATTTAATAATAAAGTGGTTAAGTTTTATAAGGAGGCAGCAGGTGAGTTAAATGATCATATTAGGATGCAGCGTCGGTCTAAAAAGTGTTTGGGTGATATTTTTCAAGATGAGGGTCTTTATATGGTTCAAGTTTTTGTAGATTATGCTAATACTCAAGGTGTTTCGCTTATTGCTGATTTAACGCAGATAGCTCCTAAGGGGAGGAAGAAGCAAATGGATCTTGTTGATTCACTTAATTCATGATTTAATACATTTGCCCAGATGAGGGGACGAATGATGCGATTACCTATTGATGTTAAAGCAGCATTTGCGAGGAAAGATTACACAGAAGGAGTTTCTAAGAAGTCATCAGCAAATAAGTAATAGGTTTATAGTAGTAAGTTGTAGTGTATTAAATGGTTTATTTTTGTTAGATATGTTCTATATTATGAATTTGTTTTGGGTGTAATTTTTATATAAAAAAAGGAGTTTCCCTGAGTAGTGAGTGCGGAAACGCACTAATAATATAAAAAGTCTAGGTAGAAAAATTTTACTGCTTAGCAAAATCTTAAAACATAAAAAACATTATTAGATGAATTATATCGAACTGATCTAAGTTTTATAATGAAAATGTATTACCTTGTATCCCATCACTGTGTGCAGTTCTTATGCTTTGTACTGGTATTATTATTGTGGCTGGTTGTTATAAATATGGAGTTAAAAAAACCTTTATAATGTTTGGTAAGGGCTTGATTTTTATGTGACTTGGATTTGGAGTGTTAGTGATAATGCGACTTGGTTTTCCTCCAGAAGTTATTGACCCTATGAAAAAAGTAGGTTATGGAGGAGGGCCAAAAGGTGGTTTTGGTGATGAAATGATATTACCAACATCTGGAGATAAGAAAGTTGTAGGTGGTAGTAAACATCAGCCGGAGCCAGTTGATATATATGTTGTTAATAAGGATGGTAAGATAGTTAATACAGGTCAAGGGAATTCGTCTAGCCCTAAGGCATATGTAGCGCATGAGGCGCAGAAAGTCTTAGGGGCAGCAACCCCCTTCGAAGAGGCTAAAAAGACTCCTAAGTATAAAAGAGGAGTGCCTGTTATACTTAAGAGAGAGGAAAACAGGTTGGCAGTACTTGGGGACGTTGCTAGTAAGATTATGCTTGTCGATGATACTAAGATCCCTACAGGTTATGATGAATTGTTTAAATGGTATGAATGTATGCGAACTACTCATGTTGGTGCTACTACGGCTCTTGGTGTAGGATGTCATGTTGAGTGGGTGAAGTTGTTTAGTTTCTTAATGTGTGATGATTTTCGGCGTGTTTGGGCACCTAAAGGTTCTGCTTTAGCGGTGATTCCTCGGAAATTCTGTCCCTATAGATCCTGGTTATGACAAGTTGGTTGCGTGGTATGAGTGTATTCGGCGGGCGTGTCAGGTTAATCGTGGTTATCTGCCAAGAGGTTCTATCCCGGCTGGTAATTGTGGAAAAGAATGGGCTGAGTTACACCCATATTTGGTCGGAGCCGATCGGCGCAAGAATTTGGAAACGCCTGAAGATTTTGGAGATCGGTTTGTCGTAAGTGACGAGGTTCCTCCTGTTTGAGTGGGTGGCGATGAAGAGGGTAATAAAAAATCAACAGGACCTGGTGGTCCTCAAGATGGTAGATCTAATGGGGAAGAGCCCCAAGGATCTGAAGCTGATTCTTTTGATGCATACATAGAAGGGATGCAATCGGCAGGAGAGGCGGCTGGTCCGAAGATGGACATAGAAGACACAGAAGCTGGTAGAGATCGCGAAGATCATTCTGTACTTTCTGAAGTAAAGGAGGACCATGATCCGGTGTCGGAGGCAGGTTTTCCTTCAAGTGGGCAGGAAGGCGATTTTCGAATGGCTGAGGGGAGTGTTTCTGTCGCGGAAGTGGGGCAGAGGTCAACAACAGTAATGGAGACGGTTGATCATTCTAATGAGAGGGTGAGCTTGGGTCCAGAAATAGGAGCTGGTGTAGCGGCAGAATTAAGAGATGTTTCTAAAGAATCTATGTCATCATCTGCCAGGAAGGAAGAGAGCCCAAGAGTGGCGAAAGTGGACACCCCTTCTGAGAGAATAGAATCTACACCAGTAGATGAGAAGGAGATGGTCCGAGAAGAGAGGGACACTGTTAAGGGCGACATTGTTTCTGATGTGAAGCAAGAAAAGCTTTCAACAGTAGAAGAAAGAGTTACTTCTTCTGTGGGTGTAGAATCGATATCAGTAGATGATATTAGAGTGACTCCAGAAGAGGGGGACGTTGTTAAAGGTACAGTTCTTTTTGTGGATAGAGAAAAAGATTCAACAGTTGTGAAGGTGGCTCTCACTTCAGAGAGGCCTGAACAAGTGTTAGTAGATGATAGGGCAAAAGTGGTTCCAGAAGTGAAAGAGGTTGCTTTTGTTGTGAGAGATGAAGAGAAATCGTCTACAAGGGCTGAAGCTGTTAGCGATTCTAAAAAGGTAGCAGAATTGGCCTCTACAGACGATGACGCTACGGTGACGCCAGAGGAGATAGTGAATATTGTAAAAGACTCTGTTCCTGTTATGGAAGCGGGAGACAAGGGTTCTGAGAAAACTAATGTTCCGTCAAAGGGGCAGGAGCGATCTGAGGGCGCTGAAAAAGCACAAAGGGCTAAAGATTCAAACAAGGATGTTGTTTCTATTTTAGAGGCAGAGAAAAAGTCTTTAGAAAAGAGTGCTTCGATGCGTGGAAGAATTGGCGATGCGGCAGCGATTGAGAGGGCGATTCAGGGGACAAAAATCCCGGCAGTTAAAAGGGTCTTAACTGCTTTAGGGTCGTTGGTGAGGTTAAAGGATGGTGAAGCGGAAAGGTCAGCTAAATCATCTTCGTCTGCAGAGGGGGTAACTGCTGTAAAAGAGGTGGTTAAGGAGGCTAGAGCTTCTAAGAAGGGTAGCCGGAAGGGAAAAGGTGGCACACTAATTTCTAGTCTTAACCAGTCAGATGTAGAGGTTTTAAAAATGTTATTAGCTGCGGTCCCTGATGATGCTATTAGGAATGATCCGCGGCGTGTTCTTTTGAAAGATGCTATACGGTATACACGTGATTTTTGTAATGAGATGATTTCTATTTTGGGGACTGGAAAGGGGGATGTAAAATATAATGCGGTTGCTGGATTTAAGAAGCACATAATTAAGTTTTATAAAGAAGCAGCTGTTGCTGTGGATAAGCATGTTGGTGCTTCTTTTTATAATACTACGTGTAAGGAGCAGGATGTTGCAGCTAATTTGGTTCGGTCATTTGTGAGAATATCTAATGGAATGGGTGGAAGTATTCTTGAGGGAATGTTTAATGAGAGAGCGCCAGCACAGCGTGAACGTTTGCTGAATGAGATGGAGCGGTGAAATGAGTTTTTTGCGGACTTTGACCAGCGCAGAAATGATTTACCTTTACTTGTTGATAAGTTTAAGAAAAATTATTTTATTCCTACTACAGTTGAGGAAGCTATAGAAGTTATGGCATCTAAAGCGGCTAAGGAGAAGGAGGCAAGTAAGGCTGGCGCGGGTAAGGAAGGCGCAGAAAAGTTAGTTAAAGGGGGAGGTAAACCAAAGGCTAATGTTGGGGTGGTTCCGGAAGGGAAAGACACTGTTAAAGAAACTGTGTCATCTGCCAGGAAGGAAGAGAGCCCAAGAGTGGCGAAAGTGGACACCCCTTCTGAGAGAATAGAATCTACACCAGTAGATGAGAAGGAGATGGTCCGAGAAGAGAGGGACACTGTTAAGGGCGACATTGTTTCTGATGTGAAGCAAGAAAAGCTTTCAACAGTAGAAGAAAGAGTTACTTCTTCTGTGGGTGTAGAGTCGGTGTCAGTAGATGATACTCGAGCGGCTCCAGAAGTGAGCGTTGTTAGAGAAACAGCTCTTTTTGCCAGGGGAGAGGCATGTCCAACAGTAGAGGAAGTTGTTGTGACCCCTTCTGAAGAGTTGGGATCAAAGTTTGGTGTCGAAGCTCCTTCAGAAAAGGACATTGTTAAAGAAACTATCTCACTTGTGAGAGAAGAAGAGAGCCCAAGAGTGGCGAAAGTGGACACCCCTTCCGAGAGAATAGAATCTACACCAGTAGATGAGAAGGAGATGGTCCGAGAAGAGAGGGACACTGTTAAGGGCGACATTGTTTCTGATGTGAAGCAAGAAAAGCTTTCAACAGTAGAAGAAAGAGTTACTTCTTCTGTGGGTGTAGAATCGATATCAGTAGATGATATTAGAGTGGTGACTCCAGAAGAGGGAGACGTTGTTAAGGAACCTGTTCTGTTTGTTAGGGAAGAAGAGCGTGTAACACCAGAAAGGGGCGAGTTTTTTAGGGAGCAAAACCTAAAAGAACCTGATGTTGATGTTACTCCATTCCGTGAAAGGGGTGATGGAGGCCCTGTTGATGATGTTATTCCGGCTGTTAATTTGGAAGGGAGTTTAGTGAGAATGGTTCCTGTTATCAAAGGGGAGCGGTTATCATTTGGTGGTCTCAGGGTAATTGAGGAAGTTGAAGAACCTGAAGAGCTAGCACCGAGAGACGAGGTCCCGTCTTCAAGAGGACTGGGTTTGGGGTTGTCAAGCGAAAGGAGGATGGTTCGGGAAGCAGGAGACGGGGGTGCTGTAGAGGGTGTTGCCCATGTTGCTAAGTTGGATAAGGGTTTAGTAGAAGGGGAAATTTTATCTTCGTCAATTCCCGGGTCAGGGTTAGATGAAATAATAGGTTTTACGCTGCCGAAACAGGTTATTATAGGAGACCCTCGTTGTGTGCTTCTTAAGGACAGAATAAATTATGTTTTCCGTACGTGTTCTGAATTGTTGAGAGGTTCTATGAAGGAAGTTCATCCTATTGTGACCAGGTCTCTTGTAGATTTTAAAATGAAAACAATAAAGGTTTACAAAGAAGCGACGGTTACATTGGATGAGCATGTTCGTAAAACTTATCATATTCTTAAGTGTGATGATCAGGATCCTGGGGTCGATATGGTGCGTGCGTTCCTTGGTACAAGAGAATTAATAGGAACAAAAATTTTTGAGGACGTGGCGGCTTACTTACAACAAAAAGGTGGCGGTTTGCAACGTTTTGAGCAAGATGTTGATATGTGACGTAAGTCTTTCAAGGAATTTAATAAGCGGGGTGAGAAGTTAGTGAAGGATGTGGAGGAGGTTAAATGTGAAGTATTGAAATCAGTTAGTGGGGATGGGTTAGATGGCGTTCCGATGGCGGAAGCATCATCTGTGCCATTAACACCTTTTAAAGTAGTGAGGATTGACGACATCCCTAGTGATTCTTTAATTTCTGATCCTCGACGGAGGCTTGTTAAGGAGAATTCAGAGTATTCATTTAGCTTGTGTGAATATTTGTTGAATGAAGTGGCTGGCCCTGATCAGCGAATACGAGAGTGTATTTTTAAGTATCAGTCTCAAGTAAAACAATTTTATGATGAGACAGTTCCACGGTTGGATAGGTATTTACGGGATAGTTACCATGTTACTAGCTGTAGGGAGGTAGATTTAGGGGTTCAGTTGGCACGGGAATTTGTGATGAATTGTAATTTGAAGGGGAGTGATATGCTTGAGGAGTTGTTTGCGAAAGCGGAGACTAAAAAGCAACGTTATCGTCTAAAGCGAGAGATGACAACGTGGAATGAGGTGTATGATGGTTTTACAAATCGTAGGTACAAGTTAACTCAGATTGCTTCTGATTATAAACAAAGTCTTCAGGTTCCTGAGGTACCTAAAGAGGAAAAGGCGTCTCCTTTGACTTTACCTAGGGGTGAGGAAAATTGGGATTTGAAAACATCTTTAATGGTGGACCCTCGTCGAAGGTTATTAAATGATGGTTATTCTTTCACTATCCATGCGTGTGATGGGTTATTGAATGATTTGTTGTGGGAGAAAAAGGATCGTGTACGGAAAATTGTTTTTGATTATAAGGAATTGCTTGGGAAGTTTTATGATGAAACTAGGAAAGAGTTAGATGAGCATATTGTTGCAAGTTATCCGATTGCTAGTGAGTGTAAGGAGAATGATGCCGGTATTTCGTTGGTGCGAACATTTATTAATAAGATTAGAGCTAGGAATCAGGATTTATTGGAGCATGTAAAAGAGAGGCTTCCTAAGAAAAAGCAGCGCGAAAAGCTAGCCAAGGAGAGGTCTTCGTGGGATCAGGTTTTTTATACATTTGAGAAGCGAAGAAAGTCTCTCGTAGGTGAAATTAAAGGAACTAAGATTCCGGCGTTGGAAACCATGAAGAGGAAGACTATTGGAGGTAAAGGTGTTTAAAAGGATTTATTGTTAAATTGATTTTTTTGAGTGTGGGCGAGACGTATTGAGATTTTGTCTATGTTAAGGGTGTTTGTGTTGGTTGGAGGGAAGAGGTGGGGTTAGTTTTTATTGTTGTATTAGTAGTTATATTTTTATCGTCGTGGTCTAATAAGGATGGGCGATTTTAAGTCAGGTGAAGTAGATTACTTCCGGCGATCATGGGCAATTCAATTCAGAAGAAGGTATTGGGTTGGGTAAACGAAGTGAATGAAGAGAGAATGGTATTTGTAACTTATGGGAGATATCTTGTATTGTTTGTGGTTTTTGTTGGGGTAGTGTTTTATTGTTTTGGAAGGCGGTTTCTTTTTTGGGGGTGTCGGGTTTTAGGTGTTGTAGGAAGGTTTGTTTTTGTGGTAGCTTTGTTTTGGATTGGAATACCCATTGAAGAAGCTCTTGCGGCTTTTTATTTTAAAAAAGCGTTTTTGAGCGGTGGTATAGGTAAGTTTTTAGAGGATGGTCAATGGTATAGAGGGGAAGTGGTGCATGTGAAGGAGGAGGGTAAAAGAAATAGGCCTAGAGCTGTTGTTGATGATGGCTTTGATTATTATGTTGTTGGTGAGGAGGGGGGCAAGTTTGTCTCTAAATGGGGGGGTAGTGGTAATAGTCTTAGTCCAATAGAAGGGATGCGTGCATTATGGCGTGATGTAGAAAAAACAGCAAATGTGGGCAGTAAGATTAGGAGGTTGGTAGTAGTACATTGTGAGTTGGAAAAAAGAAAATCGTCTGATTTTTTAGGGTATGAGAAAGCATTTGATTGGTTTGAGTGTGTTCGTTCTGGTGTTCGTACTGGTTATCATGGTGTTGGTTGTCATAAGGAGTGGGCTGACTTGTTTAAGTACTTAATTTGTGATGATCTTTATACTAAAGGTAGTCGTCCTGGTAAAGCACTGGTGTTAATGAAGTCAGAAGATGTGCCTAAAAACCCAGGATACGATAAATTGGTTGCGTGGTATGAGTGTATACGTAAAAAATGTTATGCTGGCGAAGATGGGTATAAAGGGTATGGAAGAGGGCACCCATTGTCTCTTGTTAACACTGATTGTGGTAAAGAGTGAGTTGAGTTGAGTGTGTACTTAAACGGGGCTGATCGTTATAAGTCTAAGAGAGCGGCTGATTTATTGTTAGAGAGTGGATTTTCTGTTGGTGGGGATGAAGGGTTTATTTGGGACGATGATTTTAAAAAATCTGAAAGGTCGAGTGAAACGGCGCAAAGTTCTCGAGAGGGAGAAAGGGAAGAGGCGGAGTTTGAGTTTGATCCTTATGATGAGATTTTGGAGGAGATGTTGTTGGTGGATAAGCTTGAGGAAGCTTTGGAAGCAGAAGATAGCACTGGTCTTTTTGGAAGAGGAGAAAAGTATCCAATCGTAGAGGAAATAACTGTTTCTTTTTCTGAGAGATTAGAATCGGTGTTAGTAGATGATACTCGAGCGGCTCCAGAAGTAAGGGACGTTGTTAGAGAAACAGCTCTTTTTGTCAGGGGAGAGGCATGTCCAACAGTAGAGGAAGTTGTTGTAACCCCTTCTGAAGAGTTGGGGTCAAAATTTGGTGTCGAAGCTCTTTCAGAAAAGGACACTGTTAAAGAAACTATCTCACTTGTGAGAGAAGAAGAGAGCCCAAGAGTGGCGAAAGTGGACACCCCTTCTGAGAGAATAGAACCTACACCAGTAGATGATAAGGAGGTGGTCCTAGAAGAGAGGGACACTGTTAAGGGCGACATTGTTTCTGATGTGAAGCAAGAAAAGCTTTCAACAGTAGAGGAAAGAGTTATTTCTTCTGTGGGTGTAGAATCGGTGTCAGTAGATGATATTCGAGCGGCTCCAGAAGTGAGGGACGTTGTTAGAGAAACAGCTCTTTTTGTCAGGGGAGAGGCATGTCCAACAGTAGAGGAAGTTGTTGTAACCCCTTCTGAAGAGTTGGGATCAAAGTTGATAAGTGAAGTAGACTTGGGTTTTAAGGAGAGAAAAAGCGATAAAAACGTAGTTTTTGCTGAAAGGGCGGAAAAAACTCTTGAGCCTATAATAACAGGGGCAGAAGCGATCTTGTTAAGTGTTTCTGAGCCAGAGGGCCAGGCAAAGTTGGCTGGGGAGTTGGCCCCTAGTTTTCGTAAGCGTATGGTTGAAATAGATCCGCGGTTTTTATTGTTGCAGGAAGAGCGTGAATTTTTTTTAGGTAAATTAGGTGAGCTTGAGGTTTTAGGCTCTTCTAGAAAAAGGTTTTGTAAAAAATTACTTACGTTTAAAGGAAAAGTTGATAGATTTTTTACTGTTACATCTAAGGATATGGAAGCGGAACTGTTGAAAAGAATTCGAGATAAGTGTGGAGTTACTGATTTGAATATTCTTGTATTGCAAAATGCTAGTTGGTATATTGATAGGGAAGCACAGGGTATTTTTGAAGCGTGTAATAAGGCCATTAAAGGTAAAACTAAAAAATTGCAATTTTTGGAATTTTTAGATAGGTGGGAAGTTGGGCAGGAGTCTTTTGTGGATCGAGCCAGGCGATTACCTAAAAAAGTTAATGCGCTAAAGAAAAAAATGTTAGCGGATTACGCGGAGTAACACTGTACTGAGAAGGGAGAGGTTGGTTTTATAGAGTACCCTAGCCACCGCTAGGGGTTGGAAGTTGG